CTCACCCTAGCCCGGGGCCTTTTGCTCTTCTAACGTAAGCTCCAAGGCTTCACACCAAGTCTTCACTGACAGAATATGCATGCTTAAGTAGGGTCAGGCAGAACCGTTGTTGCCTGATGGGAACTCCCCCCATATTGCTATCAATGTCTTCATGTCGCACGACCTCTTAACATTACACCACTGAATCCCCAATCCTTTGCTTGCTGTGCAGTGACAGTACCAATATCCACTAATCGTTGTTTCCAGATACGGTTGCCGGTTGACATCTCTTCTAATTCGTCGATACGAGAAGCAAATTGTTGTGTGAAGGAATCAATATCTCGACATAAGCCAAGAGGCAGATCTTGTGCCACTCCACCTGGTCGTATGAAACTGGCATGCATCCTGGCTCCCGAGACTCTTTCATAGAATTCCAACAATTTCTCCCGCTCCTCAAAAGCCCACAGGGACGGAGTTGATGCTCCCACATCCATAGCATGAGTAGTTAAAGCAAGTGAATGATTTGAAATTCGAGTTATTTCACGGAATAACACTCGTATATATTGAGCTCGTAATGGTACCTCGCAATTCAAAAGTCTCTCTACGGCTGAAGAATGAGCGTGTTCTTGGGCCATCGTAGAAACATAGATAGGGTCGACGACGGAACGAAGAACTCACCCTAGATACAGCTTTTTCGTACACGTTCACTTGCATCACATACACAAGTGCTCTCTGAACCGTGCAATAAGGTCACCCATAACACGGCTCTCCCACTTGAGTGACCTTAGCCCCAGGCAGGCCATGCTATGCTATTCAATGATATTGGAAAAATGGCAGCGTAACGTAACAGTATTGAAAGCTGGTCGCCTTTTGAGGGAAAGCCTTTCAATAGGAGCCCTACTTCCCTCTTTGCGACCTCATCACTTCAAAGCGCAAACCCATTTCTTTCTTAGTCACCGGGCGGAGCGCACCTTTGGTACTTTGCTTATAGCTTTTTTAGGTAATGCAATAGACGGGAGGCTTAGCTCTGGATCCCCCCTGCTTGCAGAAATGAATGGATCAGAAGGGAGGGCAGGGTTCTATTTCCGGGCCAGGCGGGAGGTGAAGGCCATAAGAGAAGATTGCCCTCCCGGTAAGGAAGAGAGGAAAAGGGTGCTGTCATCTATCTCGACCAGTTTCCCGAGGCGTTTAAAATCCAGACCGGCTCAGAGAATCACTGGCGCTATTTAGCCCTGCGTTTCGCCATTCGAAGTACTACCTCTGCCTTCCCTTTTTGTAACATACATACCCAGGCGCCCTCCTTTCCAATCACTAAGAAATATATATACCAATAAAAGCCCTATCTAAGTAAAGCTTCGTCTGTTATTTTGCCGGCCCCAGGGGAGTTTACTCAACCCATTCCCCAGTCTTCCGCACTGCTCAAGTAAGTGTGCGACTCCGTATGAGGACCTCCTTCCCTTCTGCCCACTCTCTGTTCACACGGTTCTCAAAGCAGAGGAGGAAGGGTGGGCAGCAGGTACCACGAGCCCTCTGTCCCACACATCTATCCAGAAGCAAGTGTAGTTCACCGGTTCCACCGAATGCTCCTATCTCTCGGCAAAGATCGTGTGAGTGTGCAGTTATGCTTCGGATGCTTCGCCATAGAATAGATCGACCCAGTTCCCGTTCTTTTCCGGTGCACTCGCTTTATATCTCCGACACACAAGGAAGGACGCGGTGGGAAGGAAGTAGCCCTAGCCTCTGTCCGGCCGATCATTCCGCTGGCATCTTGCATTCACGCCTCCGTTTGACTGCCGCTCGGGGATGGAGTTGTAGATACGTTAGTCTTAGCGGATCGTTGGCTCCACCTGTTATCTCCTTCTACGACATGCTGTTGTCGTCGCCATATTCAATATGTAACTTAGTCATCTCTGCCTCGCTGCGGGTCAGCACCTCCGAAAGAAACGGAGGACTTCATTCAGTGACTCCGCGATCGCCCTCTAAACGATCAGAATAAGGTAAAGCTTGAAGATAAGTTTTGTACTCTATTAATTTCTCAGTCCCTCTAGTCGGGTGGGCGCCGGCCGGTCTTTCGACCAGATCCCCCTCAAAACCGTACGTGCGGGTCTCCCCGCATGCGGCTCACGCCATTCGAGGTGGCCCAGCCCAGCATTCATTCGCAAATCCTGTAGTGAAATTGAGACTGCTCGACCTCGGAAGCTAATTCGCGTGTAGGCAGCGCTGTCTGTCGTACCGTTGACTCTATCTATTCATTGAATTCACTTTCATTCATGATAGGCTTGCTCCCTCTTTTTCCAAGAATTAATGAACTTCCCCTTGACTTCAGAGGGCCTTCTCTAATCTAATAGGGGAAAAGCCTTGCCTTCCATTTCCGTCAAATGACCCGGCCCCCCAGGCTCTTCCACCGTCCAGGCTCCCTTTCCTACCTATGCTATGCTCCCCCCGGCACAGGCCTACCACGCTTCGCGCCTGCGGCGTTTTCGCCGGACGGTCTTTGCCAGTAGTGCCATCCTCCCCGCTGGCTGTATGGGCGGGTTGTCCCTCGCTGCTGCGTTCTGTTAGGCTATGGATTACAGGAACAAATGTAGTTGAATGAGACAGCAGGCGGGTTACACGTTCCGCTGTGCCGAGATGTGAGGTGCAGGTGGTGATGATCACCCCGGGGTATGCGCTAGCGCCCTTGACAGGCACTCCAGGACCCGCCAACGCTCATGAAAACCCGGGTCGGTCCTCCATTCATCTGACCGGAGGTGTGGATAACGAGGCCACCTTCACAACCTTCTCCCTTCTGTCCTTATGTTGTAGTAAGGTAGGGCGGTTCGCTTGAGTTGCTCAACCGCCCCTTAGCCCGGTGCTCATGACGCGCTACGGGACCTCCACCAGGGGACCAAGCAGGGAGGGCATAGCTAGCGGCATAGGAGCCGACTCGGCGTCAGCGGCTTCGTGCCGCACTGGAGTGATCCAATATGTGGTTCCGCACGTTCCACCACTTCTCCGTTCATTTCCAATACTGATCGTGAAACACCATGAGCAGCAGGATGTTGAGGTCCGAAATTCGAAGTGAAATTTTTGATTTGCCCGTTCCTAGTCGTCATGGGAAAAAAGGAAGAAATAAGAAAGAGATTATTCCCTAAGAGCTTGTCCAGTACTACCATACCAGTACCAGAAATGCATCTCCTTCGACCTTAGCGATAGCTCGACCTGGCGCCTTCCACCCATCCCATCATATCACCCAACCGGCCGCCGGAACCGTAGCAGAAGCATAGTTCACTAGATCCAGGAAATTCAGCAGCTCCTCGCATCCCCAACTACGAGTCCCACATAACATCATAAAAGGCATCCGTCAGCAAGCCGTGCTGCTGAAGGGCTTCCTCCCCTAACGTTGCCCGAACAAGGTCGGGCATCGTCCATTCTGGGGGTACTACCCTCCCGGCTTCATGCACACACTTCTCGTATTCATTACAAATTTGAGTCAATAATAGGTCAAAGTCAGGTGCAGCACTTTGCGCGTCGGGCAAAGTCGAAGAACTAGTGGAAGAAGCGGAAGAAGGGAAGGAAGGCAAATCAGTCTCAGTATTCATGATAAAATCCATATCGCTAAGTGTTGTATTACCATATAGTACGAGTTGCCTTTGCATTTTTTTCTTAGCTTAGTTGGATTATCGCTCCGCTCGTGCGTGGCGGAGCGGCATACCGAAAAAAAGAGTGTTTGGAACACCCGAAAGCCCTTTATCGGATTCGAACCGATAACTTAAGCCTCTTTCTTAAGGGCGGGAGCTTTACTCTTATTTTGGGCGTGCTAAGTTTATTTAAGTCATTTTTTCGGTTCACTTAACATTTTCTATATATCTCTGTCTTCATTATCAGCTGCATGCTGTCGGCGTTATATCCACTCCACACTGACCGAGATTCCCGTGAGATCACCATCGGCTTGTTGAAATCGAGAAAGGTCACTCCGTCAAGCTTTTTTCTTATATACGATACCCTTTGCCATGGCCCTTTCTTTCTAGTATATATATCTACGTCATTCTTTTGAAGTGAAGCAGATGGACACAACAAGTTCACTAAAAGAGCAGTTAGGCCTTTCCATAAGCCTCTACTCAAGCACTCGAGGAAGAAAGCTGAAAGACGTAATAAAATTGAAGCAGGTGCGCTAACCGCCACTTCTTAGTTCCATACTCTCACATTTCTTTCTTCCGGCTTAGCCGAACTACTTACCTCAGGTCAGGAGAGTCAGAACTGATAGCCATTTCCATTTTTCATGGTATGAAGTGAGGGGCATTGGGAGTGCCTGCTTTGGTCACATCTGGTCGCGAAGGTGAATCTCTTTCTCACTTACTCCGCATCCTTGCTCGTCGAAAGAGGAAGAATAGCTGATTTAGTGACGGAAAGGCATTCGGAAACTATTCAAGTGCGAGGAACTCTCCTTAATAAATGTAGCAAGGACCTACTTATAGCCCTATACAAACCTTAGAAAAGCGCCCACGGGTAGTGAGACTTTCTATCTATTTTCACCTGGTTCCATCCTTTCATACCTCGAGTCTGCCTTTGAAGTCGAGTCGGAGTAAAAAAGAAAGTCAGGGAGAGCGGGCTAGACAGCGAGTAAGACAGCTAGGTCAATAGGAGCAATCCATCGAGTGGGAGAAAGACAGTTACACCAATCCCGTGAGAAATCCTCTTTGAAATAGTAATTCCAATAATCTGCCAGCCAAAGAAATGGTTGAATATAGGTACAGGACTGACTAGGGTAGAAGACTTTCAGAAAGGTTCAAACCCTGATCTCATTCTCTCTATCTGAGAAAGAAATGTGTAGCTAGGAGATAGGAGATATTTTATGCTACTCTTGACTTGGTTGGCTCTACCTCAACATATGGTATTATGCCCGCTTTAGAATACCAGCGGGAGAACCAGAGCAGAGGAAGAGAGTCGATTGCTTGGCTTGGTATCGCTTGGAAAACCAGCTTAGAATTAGAACGAGAATGAGAACAAGAAGTAGAATAGAAGAAAGACGGAAGGCTGTTTCAGAATTCTCACTCCCGGAACACTTCCTAAAAACCGGCGAAAGGAAAAAGGAAGTAGTCATTGACTTGTTCAGCACACCAAATTCAACTTCCTTCCTGCTTCAGGCACTAGCTTTGCCAAACCCTGGTACATGTATGTGGGCTTTCCGCTTCGGCTTCTCATGTAAATCTTCCAATGTCTTGCCATTTTCTCTTATATAGATAGGCTATAGGCCTTGTCCTCTTCTATTCCTGCGGGGAGTCAGTGTGGGACTAATTGAATTTCATTCTTGTCTGCTAAGATAATTCTTATTCCTCACAGCTTGCATTCGATGCTTCTGATTCAATAATTCCTTCTAACAGGGAATTCACTGAACTAGTCTCCCTTGAGTCTCCCCGTCGGGAATGGAGGCTTCTAAACCTTGCCTTTTCCATAACCTAAGTCGCACTACTGGGGATCTCTCTTGATACTCTGCCAGGCGTTGACCAGCTTGTGGCCCGGTGGTGAACCGGATCGAAGAATGTATGAGAGGAGAGATAAAAGCACTTTCTCTTCAAAATAGAAAGAGCACTGCACCCTAACTTCAACAGAACTCTTGGGGTAGGCTAGCTACTAGTTAGTAGTCGTCCTAAAAGAGAGATCTTTGTTTTGCTTTAGCAAGAGGCCTATTGTTCGCAGACACCTACTTCTATTAGCTGACATAAAAGACAAAGATTCTTCGTTCTTTCTGAGAAAGAGTTCGAGATCTGAGAGGGCAGACCGGCCACAACGTCTGGCATAGTAGGAAATGGTGCCCTTGGCTCACTCCTGCCAGCAGTAGTTCTTTCGATGCTATTACTATTGGGGTCTGAGTCTTGTGCCTCAACTTTCTATTATAGTCGAGTGAGCTCGCTTACTCTGATCCTACTGCGTAGACGTCGTCTAATAGGCTACAGCACCAGATCATCATCAGCAAGAAAACGGCATAGCAGCTACTTACAGCAACAATCTTTGGACAAAGAACGACAGGCGTACCGGCACTCACCTATAGCTCCAATCACTTACAACAGAAAGAGACAAGGGGCTTACCAAGAGACCTGCTACCTTCCCTCGGACCCATTTTCTGGAAAGGCCATTACTCTTACTAGAAAGAAAGGAAGTAAAATGGAGCTGAGCCTATGACCGACTAGCCTGTCAAAGCAAGCTTAAAAAGTCATGTTTGAAGGCTAGATAGTGGCCTTAGGAACCTACTTGGATTCTGGAATGCCGGTCTTTGCTTTGGCTAGAGATGCGCCTTCTTTCTTCTATTCTATGATTCGATTCTCAATCCTTCTGTCTTCCTGTCTCCTCAATTCCCTGATGTGTTCCCCGATTCGTGGGACTTGAGAATTTCTCTGCTCGTTGCTAATTGGCATCTCAATAGCTCTCTTGTTCATGGATAAACCTTTGGTAGTTACAGGTCCGGTCCTAAACAGCTGCCCAACTCCTTGCTACGCTTGCTAGCTTCCTTTCTTGCTTGCTTTCTAGCCCCGATGCCAATGCCCTTTCTGTTCTCGAGTCTTTGCAATCTTCTGCCATTCCTCGAGTACTAGCACTTTGAAATGGTTAGACCACTGTCTTCGAGTCCGGTTGAGAAATAGCGGATTTGAGTACCGGGAAGTAAGTATGAGTAAGGTCCGGGTCTGGTTGAGTAACTCAGGATAGAGAGAGTCCTTCATTTCTAAAGTATGAATAAATAAATAGTAGACATGTAGCTGCCTTTTAGGTATTGAATCCCTGGCCGGGAAGCGTGAACGATAACATGAGTCTTTAAGGACAGAGTGACCCCGTGGGTTGTCCATTCGGGTATTCACTCAAAAATCATTGAATTGAATAAGGCTATTTGACTTAGGACTCCCTTACTAAGCTTTCAGGAAAGTCTGAGATCTCATTGTCTTCCTGAAGCCTTTTTAATCCTAAATGAACAGATATGAGATAGATGTAGAGACTCATCCTTGATTCCTATCGGTCAGGGCCCTTGAAGAACCCTCCACGTTCGATAGTAGTTTACTAATCCAAGGAAGGAGTGATGCGAAGAATAGCTTTCTTTCGTACCCATTCACAAGAAATCAGGGTCTCAAGCAGTGTGTTCATGGTCGCTCAGAACATAGGATTTTCGGCATCAAAGAGCACGTGGGACAGGTGAGGGAAGGAAGGCGGGATGAAGCAAGCAGCCAATCCCTTGCTGGTTAAAAATAGCAGCATCAGTATTAATCTTATAAAGACCATGGGGTGGGGCCTTTCCCTCTCTTCCTCTTTTTTTAAGGTAACCGTCCAGTCTTGGAAGTGAGGGTGTTGCAATCATTCCAATCCCTCTACTCGTCTATTAGCAGTTTCCTGAAGCCATTCTGCTATCATTCTAGTTTTTAGTAAAGTGACTGCCGTTGTTGATGTTCGATCGTTTAACTCGCAGCCAAGGAATGTTCCTGATCTGCGAACAGAACCAAAGTCGTACTCTCTTGACTAAAGTCCTAATGTAATGCCCTTTAAACCACCAAAAGGTCCTATTCCGACAACACTGAAAAAGGGCTCTCTCCGTCTCAGTTGGTCAGTACCTTAAACTAATTAGCCATTTCCAAGCTGCTCTTTCATAAGCTGTGATGGCTCTTTTGAATAAAAGGCATAGTCTATGTCATCTTCCTTTTGCCCAGGAGCATTCGACTGAAAAAGTATGCCATTAGTCAGACTCTCTAGAAGCCTTAGGAGCAATGGAGTCTGGTGAGTCTTGTCTCTTGGTCAGCTGTTTCCGCTCGAGTGAAAATGCTTGATGGGGCGGGCGAGATTTGCCTTGGGTTCGCTTTCCGGGTGAGGTTTAATAAAAAAGTCAAGTAGGACAGCGGTGACCGCGAATGGCTATAGTTCGTCACTTGCGGTATAAAAAGAAGTAAGGAGCTTTGAAGATCAGCCCTAAGCTAAAGCGCTTTCTAGTTTGAGAGATGGAAATGCCTAATCAAGTAGCCAAGAATCATCGATTTCGGAAGGGGAAATGAATTTAGGAAGGATCCGATACCAAGTGACATTGAATCAGTTGGGGGTCTAAGCGCTGCTATTTCAGCAGTTGGTGTTGGAGGACGGAATGCCAGTCGAAAGGCGCATCTATGACTTAATACCTAATTTGCCATAGAAGGGCTCGATCCCAGACCTAGGCGCAAGGGAATTGATTTAGGTAGGGCTCAAGGCCGAGCTCTTAAATATTGGCAACCCCAGCAGCAAGCCTAGCCCTTAATGCTTTGAAGCCTGCTTCACTTCAAAATAGTTGCGTAGGTAGACTATAAGGAAGAGTTTCCGGGTTTAAAGAAGAAGACAGATTTATGCCAAAAAGACAGACTTTCCTCGTGTTAGCGAAACTGGAACTGGGATAGCCTCGGGTAATTCAATTGTTTCCGCTCCTGTGACTAGGCTTTCTCTCCGGTGATATTGAATCTCTTGGAGTCAGATCAGTAGGAGGAGCTCACCCCAGGAAATCTAATTATTAATTAGAACCCGCGATCGTTGAAAAAGAAAATAAGTATGTTCTCACGGCCAGAAAGAGCGAAAGAAATTTTTTTATTAGATTAGCACTAGGCCCTTGATGCTTTGTTAATGCCACAGTTCGTTCATAGAAAGATGGAATGCTAAAGACTTTGTTAAGAAGAAGGCGAGCTAGCAGATGAGATAAGCGTAGAAATTAATTCACCCGAGTAAGGCCGACTTCTTAAAGTGGATATAGTTGATCCCGTTAAAAGAAAAGGGGTTCTCTCTCTCTTGATTAAGTCATTTCTACTGGCTCAAGCCCAAGGTTAAAAAAGACTGAGGTGACCAATGACGATGAGCAGCTATTCAATTCGGACGAGGAATTGGACACAGGTGAAGCAAGGACGGATACTGGCTTACAACAGCCGATTCTCTATACTCCTAGTGTCAAAGATCCTCTTCGCTAGACTACAACTAGTTGATGAATGTGCTCTCTCACTATGCTGAACACAAGCCGATTGTACAGACCGTAGAGAAGGAGTGACTCCCCGAAGGCATTCCAGGCAAGAAAGCCAATCAGGGAGGAAAGAGGCTGACTAGGACCGATGGGAGTGGCCTTGTTGACTGGTTAAGGACTCTTTCCAGACTCTTCTTTCGTGCACTATGCTTAAGACATAGAATTCGAAGAAAGACATTTGCAATTGGCTAGGGCAGTTCCCTACACGGGCGAATTCCGACACTCACTGTACTCCCCACTGCTTTCGCCTACTGAGCTTGGGCTGGTAAGCTCCGGGGCCTCTTTCCTTCCCCTGTGTTCCTCCCCCCGCTTCCTATAGTACTTTCCTTTGGCTTGGAAGGCAGCCACTTACTTATTATGGAATGACATATATGATGATGATGGTAGCTATCTGCCTAGCCTCTGGTACATATTATATGAAGATTTTTTGCCATCCTTAACAGATGACTTACATTGTAGAGAAAGGTTTATCTAACTAGTTAGGGAGTTTGGCTGACCACCCTGCTTTCTGACGCTTTCTTTCCTTTGTGAAATGGGGCATCTATATTTATATGCTCTGGAAGGTTTGTTTTTATTTGTACCTAAGTTCTTCCCCCCTAATTTATGATAGTATTACTATGGGCGTATCCCCTACTAACTCTTCTGGCATTTCATCCTTTCCTTCGGCCACAGATGTGGGAACTTCTGGTGGGCCTCGGCCCCTTGAGATCGATCAGGATATCATTTGGGATAACCTCGCTGCCCAAGAGCAGGAGGCTAGGGCAGGCACGGGAGCACGCCCGCATTTATAGCGCTGTTGAGGCTATCAATATGGCCTGCGAAAGAGAAGAAGCGGCCATGATAGAGAGAACATAATCTTGCAGAATAAAGGGGTCACTCTCGAGGATCCGGAGGATGTGAAGCGTGCACTCGGGGCGGTTCTCTATGACGACTGGCAGTACGACCTAGATTCTCGTCTGCCGCATTTCCGTGATCTCAAGCGCGACTTCGGGACGGCTCGATGTTCCATTTGGAACAAATTCATCGACGAGCTCCGAGATTGGGGGAATCCCCAGGTAAACGCCCGACATAAGGTCGACTGAAACGCGATCTATCTGCTGCTATTTATTAATAGCATTCAAGGAATAGCCCTTCTGTGGATATATATAAGTAACTTAGTGCATGTCAGGCTTGGAAGAAGAAAATGAAAAACGAACAACCACGCTGGTCGTAATAGATAGACTTTCATGCTCGTTCTTGCTCCAGCATGAAAGTTCCATTTCAGGGAAGGCTTTTTGGACTAAGGGTACCATGATACTTTCTGTTTTGTCGAGCCCTGCTTTGGTCTCTGGTTTGATGGTTGCACGTGCTAAAAATCCGGTACATTCCGTTTTGTTTCCCATCCCAGTCTTTCGCGACACTCAATCTATTTTAAAATTATTTAGTTCTCTACCACTTGTTAGGAAAGTGCCGAATAGAGTACAATTCCTTTTCTTTCGCATTGCTAAAGTCATATGTAGTCTTGTTCTTTCAAGGGTAGCCTTTGCACTGGGCTGGGGTATGTCTGGATGGAAGACCTGAATAGAGCTGTTGCTCAATTCTACCCCTCTTCATCAGGAGGAATGTCTGGGGGGTTAAATCAACCTCCTTCCCCAGAGGGGTATTCCGCTGTCCCTGTATTTCAGATTGAAAACGAAAACCTGGATCAGCCTGGTCCTTCAGCTTCAGAAGGAGAGGGTCGGGCTGTCAGGGATTATAGCACTGAATTACAGAATATTGAAGAATTGCGCAAAGATAAGTACCTGGATGGTAGCTATCGCAATGCCTTAATAAGGCACGAAAATATAATAAGAGAAATAAAAAAGTCTATGATATCAGGAAAGGGGTCGAGATTTATTTAACCGAAATAATGGGGATGTCTAATATTAATTATAGAAATAGAAAGCTTTCTCTGATTCTAAGAGATTTGACCGACCGTGGGTCGGCTAGTACCTATTTTGATGCTATAGTCAAAGAAATAGAATCTATGAATGGCCCTTTTTTTTAGCGTTCATGGATGGCTTTCCTCTTTTTTCTATCCATCTTAGTCTTTCTGATAGCTTTGGTCTTTTTCCCATGTCTTTCTTGGTTGGTAAACCCAACCGGCGATTTACATTACAACAAGTCTTTGCTAAAAGAAAGCAAAGCGGATCACTTTGACTGTTCATATATAATCATGGCACGCTGGTGCGAGTTTTTTAGAGCAAGAGAAGAATATTGGAGAGGAGAAAGCGAACGTTATCTTTATATGGATAGCCAATTCTTATTAATCTATTGTGTGTGGTGGTCTTTTCCCGCAGGCGGCGACAAATGGTTTACCAGTTTTGAAAGATCGCAACATGGTAATAATATTTCTACCAAAACGGACTGCCTATTTCAATTATTGTGCTTTCTTAAATTGCATACCTATACAAGGGTTCAAGTTTCGATCGATATTTGCGGAGTTGATTATCCCTCTCGAAAACGAAGATTTGAAGTGGTCTATAATTTACTGAGTACTCGGTATAACTCACGCATTCGTGTACAAACCAGTGCAGACGAAGTAACACGAATATCTCCGGTAGTCAGTCTATTTCCATCAGCCGGCCGGTGGGAGCGAGAAGTTTGGGATATGTTTGGTGTTTCTTCCATCAATCATCCGGATCTACGCCGTATATCAACAGATTATGGTTTCGAGGGTCATCCATTACGAAAAGACCTTCCTCTGAGTGGATATGTAGAAGTACGCTATGATGATCCAGAGAAACGTGTGGTTTCTGAACCCATTGAGATGACCCAAGAATTTCGCTATTTCGATTTTGCTAGTCCTTGGGAACAGCGTAGCGACGGATAATTCAGAATCAGAATAGGTCCAGCTCTATAGGATAGGGGACAAATCAATAGGAAATGCTATTTGCTTTTGAAGAAGAAGAATAAACTGATATGAAATGAAAGAGTTCGCGGGTGATCGTCGGATATCATTTTCAAATAGTAGTCAGAAGTGTTATCGAACGATTTCCTGCAATTCTTCCCAGTATGTCATGAGTAAAGAATCCAGCTACAAGTCTCGATCTATACAAAACGCACTGGGTTTTTGTGTTTCTTTCGGTTTCATTGATAGCAGAAGAGCCTGACTCTATAGGATTAGGGGCACTAGCGCTTTATTTCAAGAAAAAGTAAAGGGGCCTGAAAACGTAACGTAATAGGCTGCTATTCTAGGCTCGCTTCGCTTCTTCAAGCTCCGCCCCTTATTTATTTATTGGAAAACTAAAGCGCTAACGCGCCTTATATTCTTTTTTTTTTTGCTTCCATTGTCTTGCTGAACTGTTGAAGCTTTTACGGGGGCTTTTGCTCATGCCGATTCAGAATGCTTTCTCATGATAATATGAAATATCTCTTTTGTGTCCATTCACCGAGACGAGCACAAGACAGTGCTTGGAGATTCGATCTTGTCTTCTTTCGCTCGGTTTCCCCAGGTGGTGCGGTTGGGGAGTAGAGACCTCGATGCCGGGTCGTTCCAAAGTGACTTGCTATTGCTGCTGCAGTGCATCTTGTTCATCATCCAGGAATTTCTTTAGAATCTTTGCCTTCCTTACCGGGAATTGGATTCGAACCAAGTCTAAGATATTTTAAATGTCGGAGAATACCGGGTATTTGAGTTTTTAGCATTAACACGATTAAATATTCTTTTTTCCTAGCCGATTCTTCCCTTCCTTCTCTTCTCACTCCCCGGGTTTAGCTCCCGACTGGAGGGATAGGGGCAAGGCATTAGGGATAGCTGCTTTCGTCTCCAGTTATGGATGGATAAGGTGGTAGTGCCAAATTTCGGAGTAGCCGTAATGGAAGAACTTTTAGCTTGGTTGTCCGGCCCTCTTCACCGATCTCCTAGCCCTACGAATCAAACATCTCCGGGCATCTGGTTTCAAAGAGAGATTGGTTAGTCGCCTTCTGTTCACTCTTACCCCTGACTACCGGACCCCATTGGTTAAGTTGGGGCAGGAATAGCTATCGGACTACGATCACAGGCCGACCCTCTTTTATTCTAGTCCAGTTGGAGAGGGCAAAGTCCCATCCGTTCCAGAAGTCGCAGAGAAATGGAAGGCTTAAATACCAAAAACTACGGAGGCATGATCTAAAAATGGGTAAGCCCGGTGGTTCAAGCCAACAACCTTATGTGCTTGCTTTTAAGAACTCTTTCTTCTCAAACCAAACAAACCCTACGCCTTCCCATCCAAGTGACATAAGCCTATCCCTGCAGGGAAGGAAGATCAAAAGTCAAGGTCTTCAATAGTAGTATAGTAGGGAACATATCACAACCAGCAAGCGTATTCACGTCAACATTTTAGCAATCGAAGGACCGTCGGAGTGAGCCGATTCAATGTCGTAAGGGCGTCTGTGTAACACATATCAAAGCGTCTGTTGCCAAGCCTAATATCTGATATCTGTCCTGTGTTAGCTGCCTGTCTCTCCCTGCCCACGACATGGGTTGGGCTTAGAGTCTGTTTCTTCTCTGTAGTTTCTGTAGTTGGTGTATTCATATCTCTCCTTTGAATGGCGTAGATCTTCGTAGTACCAGTCAGCTAGCAGGTCAGGATCGGCGTATGGGCAAGCAAAGAATAACAAGTCTTCCTTTCCTGTCAGTAGCCGGGTAGCGAAACGACCTTAGGAGCGATCGATCTCATGGCCAAGCCAGTACCAAACAAAAAATCCGGACTGAGTGTCGCAACATCGGTACTTGTTTAGACTGAATTCAGTAATAGGCAGGTCATTCTTTTAGATTTATGGTATAGCGTAGCTAGTGAGTGAACAATGAGGCTATGCTTTCTACAAGGCACTGTAAGCTCATGGTCAATCCATTCATCGAACAAGATCCCTTCATCGGAAGGAAAGAGGAGACGGGGACGGGTGTAATCTTCACTCACCGAAGATTGATTATTCTCTTCACATAGATCTCGGGATACGAGACCTTCCTTCAACTACGAACTAAGCAGCCTTGAAAGTTGAAAGAAAGGAGTAGTGAAATGAAAGAAGAAGGTAATTCCTTATTGGATAGTCCCATCCCAATCCAATACGAAAACGAGTAATGAGCCCCTTTATGTTGTGGGCAGCAGAGATTAGATTTTTATTCTTCTCTTTGCTTTATAAACGATCTTGGGAGGCTCGCTATACCGATTTATTCTGAAGTGCAGGCGGGATAAACTAATCAGAGCGAGGACCTCCTTTGAATCTTTGACTCAGTCAGCTCTATGCCTTTGTCTTGGAGCAAGAAGAGCAGCAAACTCCCTTCCTTGGCTTGAAAGCAGAGGGGAAAGAACTGGATCTCTTATCCTTCCTTAGACCTAGAACCCGCTTTCTTGCCTAAGATGCCGCCTAAAAGACTTTGATTTCTGGCCGCGGATAGTCAATCAATATGAATCGCAGGAATGATAAAAGAAAACAAAGGGGGAGCAATTTCAATTTATATATTAGCTTCTACCTATCCTTATACCCCCCAAGAAAGGGAAAGAGAAAAGACCTGATATGCCTGAAAACCTGAAAGGGACGATGTGACTCGACTGAAAGGAGAGGGATGAAGTGAACAAGAGATATACCACAGATACCATTTGAACCAGAGCTGAAACCTTTGAATTACCCGATACTGATTTCACTCCATAATACATCGACTCACTGGCTGCTTTTAGAGCAGACTAAGAATAAGGTACGGAAGGAAGTAAAGGTGAAGCAGGCTTTCTATCTTCTTTGGCTTGCCAATATGACAGAGATGGGCCCTGGAGCCTGGGATCCGGCTGACGTATAGGCCTATGCACTTAAATTAATGGCTGCGACAAGTTAGGACTTGATCGAGGGATCAATTGACTGACTCCGGAACATAAAGTAAGAAGACCGGAACCCCGTGTGGACTATAAACCAACAAAAAGCTAATTTCTTGCTTCGGGGGAGGAGTTATAACTTAGACTCAAAAATGAAGTAGAAGTGGGCATTTTCTTGTCCCACCGGGCGTTAAAAGAAAAAGAAAGAATTCGTTGCTTTAACCTCTTTTCTCGTGGTAGGTAGGAGAGAGAGTAGAAGGGGGAGATTCGCTGCAGCTAGATTGCTCTCTTGATGCTCGATTCCTCAGTCGGAGGGGGGTTGGGATAGCTAATGTGGGTTCGAGGGGCCCAGATGAAGCAAATGCATAAGGAAAGTATGGTTCGGTTAGCTTTTTTGTAGAGTAAGGGATGCGCACTTCATTCAGGTGGTTCAGCTCGTAAAACTAATCAAGGGATCAATCCGGGAATTCCGGGAGTCATGTGAGCAGTTCTGAACCCCATTCCGAACTCATGAGAAGAGGACCTAGTCATCGAAAACACTATATTCGTACGCCGGAGAGAGAGCACTTTTAGAAAAAGAATAGCAAAGAAGGCGGCCTATTCCAAACCCATCTAATAGTTGGGCTTTCCCATCTATCAGTCCTTTTCCTTGGATTGGAAGGAAGGCTAAAATGAAACTTGCACTTTTCATAGGGTCCTTTTCTATTGAGTAGTCACTCTTGGCCTCTTTCTGTCCTGACTCGATAATGCTTCGTATTTAAATAATTCAGGATTGTACAGTATAACCTCCCTCTTAATGTCTACCCTCAGACCATTGAAGAACCTACTGACTGTAATGAATGGCTCTTCATCAATTTCACACCTAAGCATAAGCTCTTCAAATCGAGCCAAATAGTCAGACACATTAGACGTCGATTGCCTAAGATTTCACAACTGTTCAACCGATTTACTCCTATAGTAGGTGGGGAGGTATTTTTCCTTCCACTTCTGCTTCATGACTGCCCACTGAGTGATGGGTGGTTCACCTAGACGCCCTAAGTTGCGTTGGACACTGTGCCAATCTTTCTTGGCGGATCCTATTAACTTCATCTTGGCAAAACGAACACGCTCTATGTCAGACATGCCATACCAATCAAAATAGTCCTCCATGTTATCCAACCAATCTGTGAAGATATGATCTTAGGGTCCAACTTTCCATCATATTCAGGGACATCAACTTTGACTCTCCTAGTAATGTCTCCTAAATCCTCATGACCATACCTAGGAGGTTGTGGTGAACGCCTGTTGTGTCTATCTGGAACTCTATGGATTGGTCCTCATGAAAATGATCACCACCATCAACCCTAGGATCTAAGGTTGGAAGGGGATCACCATCAGGGGGAAATCTTACTGTTGGTCTAGGGGTTGCGTGACTCATATTATTAGGGCGCCGTGTGTCCCAGAAGTGGCAAGTATTCCGTGCACTGACCTTATAGAATAAGGGGAACCGTTTAACTGCCTAACTGAATCCTATAAATCCTCTCCTACAGGGCGCTTACCAAAGTGTTTCAGGATTTGTGAAAACTTCTCAGAGAGTTGCTCTACTTTACCCTCGAGACTGTCCAATTTAGAGTGCATGGTTTGGTTGTCAGTTTGTGGAGTGGGAGGGTTCTGCAATTGAAGAAGAATCGGTGAGAGCTAGAGTACTTCTATAGGCAAATAGCCGCCTATTTATATAAGAAAAAGGTATCCCCAGTTGGAGGACGCAGCTCTCGAATCTAGCTATTTCTTTATTATAGGAACTGCCATAGTTGATGCATCGAATGCTAGTGCAATAAGACTTTTTGAAAGCTGAGCTGTTTTGTTTGCGGACTTACGCAAATAGTGAATTTTGAGCTGCTCATAAAAAACCTCGGTTTCCTCCGATTAGAAGGTGGTGGGAAAGCAAGTTCAAGATTCGGAGGAGTGAAAATAAAAATAGAAGTAAAGCCAAGGGGTAATCCAGCTGCCTTTACTAGACGAAAAAGAAGAAGCTTTCACTCATCCATAGCAGCCACTGCCTTGCTTCCTTGACCGTCTTCCAAAGCTTGAATTCTCGGCATCAATGCAATAACTCCTGCCCGGCTTGGCACACTCAACCGCTAATCAAAAGGAGGAACTCGCTGGGCATGCTTTAAAGCCTTTGACTGCTAACGGGCTAACGCCTTGATTGAGTTTTTTCGATAAAGGACAACAGCTCCCAAGAAGAATCAACTCAGAGTAGGACTCAAAGGAAGAGATCTTCCCCCTTCTATGATGAACTTTCTTCACTTCAGCTTGCTAGCGCTTGGCTTACTTTGACTATCAGAGAGAGGAATAGACATCTCTGAGGTGCTACCAGTAGGTTGTCATTGAGACCTTTATTGAAAGCCCTTTTTTAGATCTTTAAAAGAAGCCTACTGTGGCATTTCGTGATTGAGTTCTCATGCCTACTCTCATCTGAGAAGGAGATAGCCAGACGGGAACCTTTCTTAGCGCTTAGATAGATGGTAGTGAAGAGCAGATGAACTAGACCAGACAGCTCGATGGAAAGGATAAAGCCAAAACTCTTGCTCTTATCCATAGGTGGCCGTGATCGATCAAACGGATGCGCCGCCACTGCTTTCTAGAATTCTGATATATAAACGAAGAAAGAGAAAGAAGCAATTCCCCTTCAAGGGGCCATTACACGATGCAAGAGCAAATGAGAAAGCAATGCCCCTTAGCCACTCGGGGTGATCCACTACTTACCAATCAACTCAAGCTAAAGCAAAGGCACCTTATTAGCACGATGCGGGGTATGGTGCTAAATCCGGACAAGGCAATTTCCCCTGACTTTGACCAATGGTTCGACACCCGAAAAAGCCAGCTCCTCGATACCGGCAGACGGAAAGAAAGGTCGGTTCCCTAAAAGCTTGGCCAGTGCCAGCTAATGAGACATGCCATCCATCCATAGTCCTACTTCTATTGGATCGAGAATGGATTCGACGTTCTTCTAAATGGATGTCTTAAATGCATAAGTTAAGAAAGCAAAAAGGTAAAGAACTAGAGCAGGAAGGGACAAAAGGGAGCGAAGTCACTTCTAGCTTCTTTCTCTTGCCCGGGCCAGGAGTTAATGCAAAGGCAAAGGCCTTCTTCTCGCAACAGACGGTTCGATCAAAGAGTGCAGCTGGCTAAGCCGCATCTTCTGCTTTAGTTTGAGCGCGAGTGCTTGAAAGTGACTGTCTTCACTTAGTCCTAAGAGAGGGAAAAATGATCTTCCGTCACTAGCCATTGCTCTAGATGCTCTTGTCTCGAAGAGTAAGAGTCATATGCCGATCTTCATGCCATCCTCATTACTAGCTCTGGCGACTAGTCCTCCGCTAATCAAATACCTGCAAACAACCCCTCCGAAACAGGGCATTCGTCGTAAGCCCTTTCCTCTGATCTGTTGTTATCTGACCTGCTCCTCGAACAATTGAATCAATAGTCATTGATATCCACACCCATGCACAAAGAATAGGCTGTGAATGTCCTCTTTTCAGGAATAGAATCGGACATGGAATGCCCTCTGACTTCATCCGATAGGCCTGTCCTCGTTCTAGTAGTGGGCAAATCCCCTGCTCTCTTTGAAAGACTAGGCTGTGGGACTGATGACTCGGCACTCTTTTCAATGGCCACTATGCTTATTAGCTATTGCTATTTTGAACCCCAGATTCCCCGCCCTTGGAACGTCTTTGAGGAGAAATCCTTTCCTGAAGTTCAACAAGCTATTGGAAACCAGTAGGCTATATGACGTAGCAGGGACCAATCCCAGATCCGGCCCAAGCGGACACGGTGATTAGACGTTGAGCGGAGCTCTTCCTGCGGTCTCACAGGCTCTTGCTTCCTTCACCTTACGGAAGATGGCAGATTGGAATGAGACCGTTGTGGCTCCTGGCTGTCAAGAGGCTAAAGCCCTTGCGAGAACCTTTCATCCGAGTCTCAAACAAAACCATTACATCTTAAACAAGAAGACGATAGGCGAATGGGAACACAGCCAGATAGACATTCCGCCCCTATACCTCAAAGGGAATCGCCCTCTACTCTACGACTTAGAAGACTGAGAATCAGGGCTTCCTCTAAAAAGAGAAGAAGCCATTAGTAGTCCAGGTTAGGCTTTCGGTTTAATACCAATCTCCCGTGTTAAAACAATAATAGTTGTATGGGCTCAGCCCTAGTTCTTATCTTAAGGCGAAGTCTCACATGAAAGAGAAAAGTCAACATGAGACTCGAAAGACGCTCGGCGATAAAGAAAAGAAAATGACTCTTTCTTCGGTGGACATGGCGGAGGCTCATGCACTTACACTTAGGAAAGGTTCTGACCTGGCTTTTTCTCTACAGCTATCTTCTTTCTGTTTGTATGTATGAAAACAGATTCATCTCAGGTCTTGAAAGCTTTTCATAGTCAAAAGTCGTCTACAGATCGCAGTCTGAGGCCTATTGTTAGTGATGTGCAGCAACTCCTGATGTCCCACCACAGCTGGTCGGTATAAAGGGTGAACAGATTAGCCAATGCTTCGGCCGATTGGGTGGCAAAGCATCTTCCTGACTGAAAGTGTCGACCTTACTGGGTGCAGAGTCCTCCACCAGCTATTCTTGCTATTTTAAGAGAAGATCATCATTGTCTGACTTAGGCCTGGATGTCTTTTGATTTCAGCTTTCAATGCCCGGAATAGGAACTGAGATGATTCGATAGTGGGAACTCATGAGCGCTCATCCATTCTTTGCCGGGAACCAGAGCTGGCATAAATGACCTTGATCGAAAGTGAGCCCTTCACGAAGCATGGAAAGTAAAAGGATGCGAAGAGAGCGCCACTACTCTCTTTCCGGGAAAGATCACTCCTAGGTTAGGCCGACAAGACATCAAGAGGGAGAGAAAGCCAAGCATTTTTTTTAGTACAAAAAAGGAAGATATTTATATACGTAAGCCCTCACATTATGAGACTGAAGGAAAGACTCCTGCTTCAAGGTCCTTAGATTAGACCACTGGCTTGTTTGGCCCGAAGGCAGAATCAAAGCCAGAAGGAATTACAGACAGAAGCACTTCTACTCCCCTCAAATTTAGATCGAAGAAATGATAGGTCCGCCTATAACCCTATTAGCTCGAGAGCAAGAAAAGAAGGAGGGAGGGACTACTTAGACTACTTAATCGATAGAGCCCGGCACGATTACTGGATCGAAAGCAGCTCCAACTCCAATAGGTGGGAGGAATGAGCCCCCTAAGCCTAATCCAATTCCATATACCTATCTCTCACACCAGTGATTTGAGATTGTTCAAAAGACAGACCAGTCCCTTTCCCGACTCCTGCAATTAGATTATAGGCTTCTTACTCTTAGTGGTAGTGTACGGTTTTCTCCTTCTTAGCCTATTGGTTTCGCTTTCTGAGATACACAGTTTCCCTTCGACGAGGAATCCTTTGGCTGACACCTTTCAATGGAATTCGTTTCCACCGCTTGACTTGCGCTCGCTACCGAAAAAGAATTGTTTTACACAACGCTACCAGGCTTGGCTTTACGTTCCCCAGATGGGGAATGGGTTACGATAGGTTCTTCAAAAGCTTGCTAAACCCGAACTCACTTCCAGGGCTGGGGATGAGAGTAGTTACGAAAAGACTCATACCTTAACCGCTGTCCCTGAAGGATATGTTTGCCACTTAGAGCTTCACCGTCTCGCTTAACGAACGGGAGAAACAGAAAGAGATTTACCTAAGAGCTATCCGGAAGAATAGCCAGAGCCTGGATTGATTTGGTTTATCACCGGATCGTTGCGGCGGGATGCACGCAAGCAAGGAGTTAGGTGGCTGGATTGAATCAATCTATCACTCCCGTGTTGAGGGCTTTAGCGACTGGGCAGTTTGATTGAAAGCTTGACTTTCATTTGGCATTTTGGAAGGCACTTTCGTATATAAATATATAAAGAAGTAGTGGATCAAGGCTCAAGGTAAGCTTTAGAGCTACCTAGGTTTCAGGTGGCGATTCATATTGATCTCCTCCACGGCATGAGGATGAGGCTTAGATATTACCTAAAGTTGCTAGAGCGGTAAAGACAAGGATAGCTCCTAGGAAAGAAAAAGAAGCAGTTGGGGCACCCATTGAAGATGGATTACCCCGCATAAGAGAATGTCCTTCTTTTGAGTTAACATAGATGTTAAGGCCAGATAAGATTTAAGAATCAGTATTAGCCGGGTAAATCTGGGAATCACCAATAGACGTACCTGAAGACGCAGTCTAACGCTAACGAAAGCCCTTTACGCATATATACCGAAATTCCCTAAAAAATAGGCTATACCATTCATAAATGGATAAAAGAATTGAACATCTTGACATTTCCACATTAGACTGATTTAATGGAGAAAGCAATGCCCTTGAGGAGAGCACTGCCAGCTGTGAAGATAGACGACTCACAACTCTTATTAAAGAGTTTGTTTTTTCAGAGGGGAATGTGATTCATCTCTACAAGAAATTCGTTCATACTCTTTCCCCATACGATGATGCTCTCTCTCTATGGATTGAGATGAGAATCACTTACCTCTCCATAGTAGGATTCTCTATGTCCATACCTCTGACGAAGCGAGCCTTAAGTATATAGAGGAAAGAGTCCTCAATCTTACTCAAACTCCCAAGGCTCCAGTTACTCCGATCTCGCTGGCTTCATTCTCTGTGGATCCAAGGTCGCAGTCTGTTGGTGAAGGAACCCTGGCTTCTCGGACTATGACTCCAACGTCTGCTTTCAAACCTAGTGGCTCCTCCCAGGTATTGTACTAGACGTCAAACTCCATTTTTTCCTTATTTTACCCTAATCAAATTCTTTGACATATCCTTTCTTGTTCAGCCTCAGCACTTTGCTTCAGCTTCTACCTCGAGTAGATCCACGCGGCTTGCTCATCGTGCTTATGGCTTGGCCAATTGACATTGTCTTCGATCGAGTGCTCTTATTTCACAACGATAGGTGGGTTACCCTTTCTTTGAACCTTGTCAATGATCGAACTTAAAGATATGAACTGAATGCCATTTGATGAGTAACTGAGAACAAGGGAAGCTATCTATGGCTAATAAGAGTTAACGACTTTAGCTTCTTAGCAGCTTTAGCTACATTTTCTAATGCTAGCTTTTGCGTCCAATATCTTATATCGATCTTGGTTCCGCGTATCGGGTGAGAGCAAGCAGGCTTAGCAGAGGAGATTTCCGCTGTGAACGCTATCTCAGAAGCTCAGGCGAAGTTTCACCTTCTTTCTCTTTCCTCTCTTCGTAAACGTCGCCTTAAAACAACAAAAACCTCCCTCCTATATCCTATAATCCTATAGGTCGAGCATCTTCGAAACCTATCCTTCCTATGAAGAAAGGCTGTCAAGAACGTAGAGGGGGTAGTAGGGAAGTCCTTTCTTTCTCTTTCCCAGGACTATAAAGAAGATTAGTAGCTAGGAGCTCAAGTCTGTTGACTTCACTCCGTCATTCCGAGAGAAGGAATGGAATCCGTCTCTTTTTAAAGGCCTTCACCAGGGTCTAACCCTTTAATTAGGGTTAGACGGGAAAGAATATGTTTTTAATTCCCTTTGTTACTCCTTACTCCGAGACGTCACTAACCTTTCATACGAACATCGTTTAACTCTTTCAACCCTATACTAAACGGTCAATAAAGACGTTGTGGGAAAGTTAGCTATGAGTTCTTCTGTTAGCTTCCGGCTTATCCTTAGCTGTCTTTTTTTTGCAAAGGGGTATCATACGAAAATGAATCCCGCATTTTAGCTCTCATCTCAGAGTTCTAATAGAAATAGAAGGCTTAGTTAATGAGCTTATCGTGATCTAGCGGACTCCTCCCAGGCATCTCCTGCCTATCTCACTTTCCTAAGACTAGCTAACAGGTAATTCATATTAATTATTAATTTAATATATATAGGGTTCATAAGCTATAAGCTAAGTGACGGTAGATTGTTAATTCAATTCCCTTCCTTTTTTCGTAGATTCCCTTCGCGAGTAGGAAGTCGGAGTTAGAAGTGGAAGAAGCATCTTTAGCTAATTCATCAACAGGAAGAGTTAGATGACGTCAGAATTATATCAATGCAATGTCAGAAAGGAAGAACAGATACCAAAGAATGCTAATACCGATAGAAGAATGAAATTGACGGATGTTATCTTTCGTCGACTATTCAAAATGGAAAGGAAAGGGAGCTATATGACGAATTCATTGGATTAGTCTTAATGGTAGTTGAGTTTGACAATTATATGAATTTATGGATATAACATCTTACTCGGTAGCATACCGGGCTAAGGACCAATGGGGGCACCTTCTCTTAAAGCTCTTAAAGCCGGTAATACTTGCTCGCGCTTCCTTCACCTCGAGAACTGCTTTTGAAAGCCCTTGAGTACACGAGCAGTAAGCGGGGAATATGATTAATCACTTGCTTTGTGTCTTTCACCTCCCAACCCACGCCGGGTTATGTTCGTTCCTCAACCCCAACCAGGGTCTTATCAGCCTTCTTGGAGGCATGCCAACAAGGTCTCACGATGAGCCACTCGCTTAGAGTTCGGGGATCAAAACCCTTCCTTCAGGCTAGTTCAGCTCTAGATAAGAAACCGACCCAAAGCATCGCAATAGACGCAACAGCAACCTGCACCCACCGGCACTTTCCACCTAGTTCACTGACCTCACAAGTCTGATTGGCTCTCTATTGTCCACCAAGGAAACTCCAAACAACTCCACTGCGACTGAGCGATCTGACCTTCTTACTCGGTATGGAAGGACTCTTGACTGACTCAGAGACTCAGTCTTCTGACTTTATATGAGGAGGAGGTTGAATCAATAGCTATAGTAGACACGCTACGATCTTTCTTTTCTTAAGAAATTACGGCTTTGTTCCCCTTTCAAATTCAAACACCGTCTGCATCCACCGGAATAACAAATTTAGGAAAGGTCAACAGGATCGTAACGTTCGCTTTCTCCAGCCTGGTTTGACCCACTTCCTTAGCTACCGAGCTCCCAATCAACCCCATTGAACTGACTGACTTGCTTAACGCGTCTGTCTGGAAAGCCAAAGACTATTAGATATGTAATTTAAGGATTGATTTTCGTTGATCGGATCGCCACACCCGGCTTTCCTGACTGCATGTTCACCCGGGCATTGAGTCACAGGGCCCTATGCCTTATCTTCCTAAGTGATCTTTCTATCCAGGTTGCTTGCTCTGGGTGCAGCTATCTTTCTTAGTGCTACCCTATGGTCCACCACGTGATGAATCATGAGGGCGAGTTACCAGCGACCGTATGGTTTGTGGTACTCCTTGGATAAGTTTGGAACTGGGACCTGCACGAGGAGCCCAGGGGTTATGAGCCACTCCCGACACCTCCATTAGGAAGAAGAGGTCTTGCAGCAGCGGTAGCATATGTCGGAGGTTTGGAAGAAAGTATGAACGGGCCCCCCTATTGGGGAACCTTCTAATCCCGATTCTGCCTTTGGAGCTATCTGAAAAGGTCATTTTCAAGTTTCGTTTTCTTACTGATTTCGGCTCGCTACCTATAGAGCTTGGTGTCTTGATAGAGCAGCATCGTTACCAGATTGTTTTATATAAGGGGAATTGGCTTGAAGAGAAAGAAAGGCAGCCGGCTCGTAAACTCGTCTCTATAATATAAAAGGGCAAAGAAGAAGAGGGAAAGAGTGTAATGGGGACAATCTAAGGAAGAAACTAGAGCTCTGGAAGAGAAAGAAAGAACGAAAGGAAAATGGAGTACTTGCCTTGGTTGTCGGAAGGAAAGTCCTGTCCAGTCTTGAACTAATCAACTACTCTACTCAACTCAGCAAGCAAAATACAAAGAAATCAAGTAAAAAAACCCTATAGTATAGTAAATACAGTACATTCCAAAAAGGCTAAAGCCCTCTAACCGAGAAGTCAGTGCCGAAGTATTTAAGTTCCAACCGAAGTAAGAAGACCTCGAGGCGGGGAAGAGGAGTGAAAGCCACTCGCCCTACTAATACAAGTCAAGGAGAGAGAGGAGCGATGTAATTGAGCTCGTATTTCTATATAAATATCAGCTTAACCGGGCAAATGCAGAATCATCATAGGTAAGAAGCACAACACCATGTTCCCTCTTTCCTGTCGCAACTAGTCCCGTGAGCTAGGTCCACGGTTGCTACTTCTCTCGTCTCTGGAAAAGGGAAAAAAACGATTCTATATGGTCAGTCACTTCGGGCTACTTTTTGGGGATATAGCATGG